GAATATCACTTTAGAGGTATATGATATCACTTTAGAGGTATATGATATCACTTTAGAGGTATATGATATCACTTTAGAGGTATATGATATCACTTTAGAGGTATATGATATCACTTTAGAGGTATATGATATCACTTTAGAGGTATATGATATCACTTTAGAGGTATATGATATCACTTTAGAGGTATATGATATCACTTTAGAGGTATATGATATCACTTTAGAGGTATATGATATCACTTTAGAGGTATATGATATCACTTTAGAGGTATATGATATCACTTTAGAGGTATATGATATCACTTTAGAGGTATATGATATCACTTTAGAGGTATATGATATCACTTTAGAGGTATATGATATCACTTTAGAGGTATATGATATCACTTTAGAGGTATATGATATCACTTTAGAGGTATATGATATCACTTTAGAGGTATATGATATCACTTTAGAGGTATATGATATCACTTTAGAGGTATATGATATCACTTTAGAGGTATATGATATCACTTTAGAGGTATATGATATCACTTTAGAGGTATATGATATCACTTTAGAGGTATATGATATCACTTTAGAGGTATATGATATCACTTTAGAGGTATATGATATCACTTTAGAGGTATATGATATCACTTTAGAGGTATATGATATCACTTTAGAGGTATATGATATCACTTTAGAGGTATATGATATCACTTTAGAGGTATATGATATCACTTTAGAGGTATATGATATCACTTTAGAGGTATATGATATCACTTTAGAGGTATATGATATCACTTTAGAGGTATATGATATCACTTTAGAGGTATATGATATCACTTTAGAGGTATATGATATCACTTTAGAGGTATATGATATCACTTTAGAGGTATATGATATCACTTTAGAGGTATATGATATCACTTTAGAGGTATATGATATCACTTTAGAGGTATATGATATCACTTTAGAGGTATATGATATCACTTTAGAGGTATATGATATCACTTTAGAGGTATATGATATCACTTTAGAGGTATATGATATCACTTTAGAGGTATATGATATCACTTTAGAGGTATATGATATCACTTTAGAGGTATATGATATCACTTTAGAGGTATATGATATCACTTTAGAGGTATATGATATCACTTTAGAGGTATATGATGAGTAATGTTGCGATGGGGTAAAATAGGGCCTTAGATTGTTCTAAGCGGAGGTTTGTGCGGCAACGCGTTAGAGGCTTCACAGCAAGATTTGTATAAACCTTGGTCTGGGGGGGGGTTTCAAGGCAATCTATAGGAAAACAAGCTGTGGGGGGGGGAAAGGGGGGGGTTGTCGCAAAAAAACGTGGAATGGCGACAGGGATTCCCGGGGGGCTCCATGAGCTAAACTCCTATAAACCTTGGTCTCGGGGGGGGTTTCAAGGCAATCTACAGGAAAACAAGCTGTGGGGGGGGAAAGGGGGGGGTTGTCGCAAAAAAAACCGCAAAAATTTTTACGGTTGAAAAGGGGGGAATTAGCAGGGATAGTGACATTCATATGTCATTCTAGCATTCACTAAAATGCATCATACAAGAGACATGTAAAATTATGGTACCTGGACTATATGTCCCTAACCTTGACCGTAAGCCGTGTCCCCACTGTGAGTAGCTGGTGAAAGGCCCCCCAAAAAAAAATACCAGTAGTCTTAGCTGTCATTAAAGGGTCTGAGCTTGTACCCAGGTATTTAACGCATAGAGGGGATACCTTTTAAAAAGCAAGTTGGGCGTCTCTTCGCTGTGTGTCCATAGATTCTGTTCCGTCAGATACCTTCTGAAAGTTCAGGGCTGTAACTCTACAATCGAGGTCCATTAGAAGATTCGAGGCACCCTAGGACCGATTCCATGGCTGGTTGACGGGGGTACGATAGGGCTTATGAATTTTGCGTCGAGTTGAGTATGAAGAGTATTGGACTGGCAGATTTATGTTTGAATCATTATATTTGCAATTAATATTTTTATGTATTAATGGACAGTCCATAGTAGGGTATTATGAAGTATTATTATAATGATCTGCTAGATTTTAAGCAAGGGAAGGTCTCACCTTGATAATATGAATGAAGCATTCAATAAAGGGGTAAATGTGTGATGTAACTCTTAAGTAGTAAAATTTTTAAAATTATTAAGTTCAAGGTATACAGGAATAAAGGATTTCTGTCAATGAGGATCAACCGGTTGGACTCACTTAGGAATTATGATCTGCGTATTCGTTAACAAGGGAAGGTACAATCAAGTAGTCATGATATGGGCGGGTACCATACATATAGTGGGGATTTAAATTTTTGGTCAGGTAAATAAAATGTAAGATGGACATAAGTAAGGGATATGGTAAGCTTGGGGTAAATAAATTAATGTACTATATACATAGTATATTATTAATCATACATTAATTGTCTTTAATCATTCATATTTCTATATGATCTTATGTAATGTACGTCTTAATATGCATAAATGTAAATGTATGATTATTATACATATACCATTATTAAACATACATTTATGTTATGGAGAAATACATGTTCGTCTTAATATGGGGCATATAAATTTATGCTCGATATACATAGCGACGGGGGCAGTTGTTTTAAATTTTAAGAAGCTTGTTTTCAAGGAGGCCTAATGATGGGATAAGGAGGACAAAGATAAGAAAATAGAGTCCGGAGGCGATTTGACCGATGGTGATAAAGGGGTCTTCTACGGGTTGGCCGCCGATTCACGTGAGGATGGCTGTATTAGCGATTAGGGCTCAAAAGAGTGTTTTTGCGATGGGGCGGAACATGAGAGAGCGTAGCTTGGAGGTGTGGATAATAGGCATGAGGAATAGGACTAAAATGGAGAGTAGGAGAGCCAGGACTCCCCCTAATTTATTGGGAATTGAGCGTAAGATGGCATAGGCAAATAGAAAATATCATTCCGGCTTAATGTGGGGAGGTGTGACGAGGGGGTTAGCTGGTGTGAAGTTGTCTGGGTCTCCCAGGAGGTTGGGGGCGAAGGTGGAGAGGGCTGCAAGGGCTCCGAGCATAATAGCGAAGCCTAGCAGGTCTTTGTAGGAAAAGTAGGGGTGGAAGGTAATTTTGTCAAGATTAGAGTTAAGACCAGTAGGGTTGGATGACCCTGTTTGGTGAAGGAATAAAAGATGAATCATGCTTGCGGCTGCAATAATAAAGGGTAGGATGAAGTGGAATGTGAAGAATCGGGTAAGAGTGGCATTGTCTACTGAGAACCCGCCCCAGATCCATTGGACTAGGTCGGTGCCGATATAGGGGGCGGCTGACAAGAGGTTGGTGATTACTGTGGCGCCTCAGAATGATATTTGCCCTCATGGCAGGACATAGCCGACAAAGGCTGTAGCCATGACTAGGAATAGGAGGATTACGCCAATGTTTCATGTTTCTTTGTATAGATAAGAGCCGTAATATAGACCTCGTCCGATGTGTAGGTAGATGCAGATAAAGAAGAAAGATGCGCCGTTGGCATGCAAGTTTCGGAGGAGTCAGCCATTATTTACGTCTCGGCAGATGTGGGCGACAGATGAAAATGCGAGGGATGTGTCAGCTGTGTAGTGTATAGCCAAGAATAGGCCTGTGGCGATTTGAGCGATTAGGCAGACTCCTAGGAGGGAGCCGAAGTTTCATCATACAGAGATGTTGGCTGGGGATGGGAGGTCAATAAAAGACCCATTAATGATCTTAAGGAGGGGGTGGGATTTTCGGATTGTGGGGGCCATAAGTTTTTGTAGTTGAATAACAGCGATAGCTTTTCAAGCTATAGGTCCAGGTTAAAGCCCTGGCAGAAATACATGATTATAGAAATTTGTTTATTAGTGGGGTTATTGGCTGTGGCTTCTAACCCTTCTCCCTATTATGCTGCGTTAGGTTTAGTTGGGGGTTCTGGGGTTGGGTGTTTAGTATTAATTAAGGGGGGGGTTAGTTTTTTGTCTCTAGTTTTGTTTTTAGTATATCTGGGGGGAATAATAGTGGTGTTCGCTTATTGTGCTGCGTTGGTAGCAGAGCCTTATCCGGAGGCGTGGGGGAGTCGGGTGGTAATAATTTATCTTATCGTGTATAATTTTCTGCTGTTGGTTTTTTGAGGTATGCAAAAAGAGCATGGGGATACAAAACTTTTGTATTCCGGAGCCGGATTGGAGACAGTTCATGGTGAATGGTGGGGAATTGGAAATTTATTATGTGATGGGGGGTGAGTTTTGTTCTTTGGTGGGTGGGCGTTGTTGCTAACTTTATTTGTAGCCTTAGAGGTGGTACGAGGGTACAAGTGAGGGGGGACCTTACGAGCTGTAAGATTGTTAATGCAGAGATTAAGGTAATAAAGAGAATCGATAAATATGTTTTGATTAGGCCGGTTTGTGAGATTCGAGTGACTTTAATAGGTTGCAGTTGGGTCTTTTCAATGTGGTCCGGGCCAAATTTTTTTAGCAAAATTGACTCAATTAAGTGAGTGATGATTTGTCCGGCTGAGTTGAGGACAATATCCGAGGAGGTACGGTGAACAATTTGATTATAGAATAAGGGGTCATATTTTTTTGATGCAGCATAATTTATCGGGGGGGTTGTCCAGAATGTTTTTGCAAGATCATAAGCAATAGCGAAAGCTAGGAGTGTAATAATTAGGGCTGTTAGTTTTATGAAGGTGGGTATAGTGTGAGTAATAGGATAATTCGGAAAAGTAATATTAGAGATTAAAAGACCGGCTAGAACACTTCCGACAGCTAGACGAGTAAGTGAATTTAATACACGGGTATCATTTTCATCATACAAGAGGACTGGGTTTGTTCGCGGGTACAATATTGAGGCAAAATAGATTAGGCGCATACTATAGACGGCAGTGAAAGCGGTGGCAATAAGGGTCAGTGTGAGTGCCATAGAATTGGCGTAGGATGTACTAGCTGCTTCAATAATAGCGTCTTTAGAGTAGAAGCCGGCAAGGAATGGAATACCCATCAGGGCAAAGCTGCCGATAGAGAGGCAGGTAGTTGTTACTGGGAGGGCTTGTTGAAGACCCCCTATTTTGCGGATGTCTTGCTCATCATTAATAGAGTGAATAATAAGGCCAGAACATAGAAATAATATAGCTTTAAAGAAGGCATGAGTGCAAATATGAAAGAAGGCAAGATAGGGGAAGTTGAGTCCGATTGCAACTATTATTAGTCCGAGTTGGCTGGAAGTGGAGTAAGCAATAATTTTTTTAATATCATTTTGAACTAAAGCGCAAGTAGCAGCAAAAAATGTAGAAATAGCACCCAGACAGAGGCAAATTGTAAGGGCTGTTTGGTTTTGGGACAGGAGGGGGTGAATGCGGATAAGGAGAAAAATGCCGGCTACTACTATTGTGCTAGAATGAAGCAGGGCAGATACGGGGGTGGGACCTTCTATTGCCGAGGCAAGTCAGGGGTGAAGACCAAACTGAGCAGATTTACTTGCTGCAGCAGCAATAAAGCCGATAAGAAGAATTGTAGAGGGGTATATCGAGAGAATAAAGGGGAGTTCTACTGATTGGGCATTTTTTATTAATCAACAGAATGTAAGTAGGAAGCCGATGTCCCCGATACGGTTGTAAAGAACAGCCTGTAGTGCTGCTGCAGCGGCGTTACTTCGGGCGTGATATCAGCCAATTAGTAGAAAGGATATAATTCCTACACCCTCCCACCCCATAAATAAAAGGAGGAGGTTTCCTGCGGAGACAAGCGTAATTATGGCTAATAAAAAGATTAACAGGTATTTAAAGAAGCCCCCAATATTAGGGTCAATGTGCATATATCATGTAGAAAATTCTAGGATACTCCATGTTACGAGAAGTGCAACGGGAATAAAGAGAATAGAATATTTATCAAATTGTGTTGTTAGGGAAAGGTTGGTAAGTCCAAAATCAAACCATTTTAGATTAGCTGAAGTATCCATCTGTCCTTCAGACACAAAAAGTAGAAGTGGGATAAGAGAAACAAAGAACGCATTTTTTACTGCGTTTTTAGCATTTAGGTGGAAGGTTTTAGATTCGGGGTTTGTTAGGGGGTAAACAATTAGGAGGATGGAAATAATTATTGCGGCAAAGGCTATTGCATTTAGTGTAAACATGTCTTATATTAGTGTTTGGAATAATACAAGTGTGAGCGAGCCATGGAATTGAACCATGGTGGTGAGGAATTAGCAGTTCTCATTACTCCAGTCGGGCTCGGTGGACAGGAGGGGGTTAACCTCCATTTCTAGAATCACAATCTAGGGTTTTCCTTAAACTATATCCACAGAAGATTAGTTCTGGTTTAAGAATAAGCAGGAAGCCGGGTAAAATATGTAGTAATAATAAAAGGTGCTCTCGAATTTGGAATGGAAATAGCGTTTTAATATGAGTGGGGAGAGAGCCTCGTTGGGTTGATCAAAGAACATAAAGGGTATATGCAGTTGTAAAGATTAGATTAAGGGCTACTATTAGGAAGGCAAGGGGGGATCAATTGTAGAGCGAAATTATGATGAGGACTTCACCTGCGAAATTAATTGATGGGGGTAAGGCTATATTAAATAGAATAATTGTTAATCATCAAGCTCCGGCGAGAGGAAAAATAAGTAGGGCCCCTCGAAGTAAAATTATTGTTCGGCTATTTGTGCGTTCATAAGTAGTGTTGGCAAGACAGAAGAGAGCTGATGAGGTTAGGCCATGGGCGATTATCATTGCTATTGCCCCTGAGTAACTTCAAGGGGAGGAGATTAGGGCGGCAGCAACTACTAGATTTATGTGGCTTACTGATGACATGGCAATTAAGGATTTTAAATCAGTTTGTCGCAGACAGAGAAGTGCTGTGGCTAGAATACCTAAAATAGCGATAAGTATAATAAATAATGTCTGATTAAGGGCATCTTCTTGGAGTAGGGTGGATGTGCGGAGAATCCCATAGCCCCCAAGCTTTAGAAGAGTTCCTGCTAGAACTATAGAGCCTGCGATTGGGGCCTCAACATGAGCTTTTGGAAGTCATAGGTGGAGGCAGTACATAGGTAGTTTAACAAGAAAAGCGGCGTTGTAAGTGGCTCAGAATAGGCCGGGGTAACTTGTTGAAACTTGGGTGATGCTTAGGGTATGAGTAAGAGTAGGTAATAAGGAGCCATGTACAGAATAAAATTTGATAAGCCAAATTATTAGTGGAACTGCCCCCAGTATAGTATAAAAAGCTAAGTATGTGCCGGCTTCTAGTCGTCGTTCTTGGGCGCCTCAACGTGTAATAATAATTATTGTGGGTACTAGAGAGGCTTCGAAGAAAATAAAAAAAAGTATTAGGTCTGAGGATGTAAAGGCTAGCAGGGTGGTGAGTTGAAGAAATGTACTATTAACAATATAAGTTCGTTGTCGGTTAACAGGTTCTAGATACATTTTACTTTGACTGGCCAACATGGTTAGAGGAAATAACCAGCATGTTAAGATGGCCAGGGGTCCTGAGATCTTGTCGATAAAAAATAAAGAATTAGAAAAGTTAAAGTCTTGGAGGAAAATCCAGGACATTGAGAAGAAGGCAATAAAGAAGCCTTGGGTAGTAATTAAGGTTCATAAATGCTTAGGAGGTGCCAACAAAGTTGTAAAAAGCACGGAAAGTCAGGCGGAAATAATTATTAGCATTGCAGGAGATTGAGGGTTTTTAGATTATCATTACCGTGGGAGCGAGCAGTGGCAACTATTAAAGATAGCCCTAATCCCGCCTCGCAGGCGGATATAGTTAATATTACTAGGGGGGCTATAAGGGGAGTGATTGACAGTTGACTAGGCCAGAGGCTGAGCCCAATAAAAATGGTTAATATTATACCCTCCAGACATAGGAGGGCTGACAGGAGATGTATGCGGTGGAAGGATAAACCTATGAGCACAATTGTGAATATTATGATTAAAAGAAAGGTCATAGAGGTACTATGGGTTTAAACCATAATTAGCTGAGCCGAAATCAGCTGTCTTTTTTGGACTAGCACCTCATTCAGCTCATTCAAGGCCCCCTTGGAGTCACTCGTAGATGAAGCCGAGGGTTAGCAAGATAACAATAATTGAGGCTCAGACAATGGTTATGAGAGGATCGGGGAGTTGAATGGCTCAAGGGGTAGGAAGAAGCAGGGCAATTTCTAGATCGAACAGGAGAAATAAAATGGCTACAAGAAAGAATCGTATGGAGTATGGGAGTCGGGCAGTTCCCAAGGGATCGAAGCCACATTCGTAGGGGGAAAGCTTTTCCGTATCCGGGGTAATAAGGGGTAGTCAGAAGCTCACGGCAGCTAGGATAACGGAGAGAAGAGAGGCAATGGAGAAGAATAGTAACATTATTTTCTCTTGGGTTTAAACCAAGGCTAGGTGATTGGAAGTCATCTGTACTAGTTATACTAAGAAAATATGAGCCTCATCAATAAATTGATACATAGAGGAAAAGTCAAACAACGTCTACAAAGTGTCAATATCATGCGGCGGCTTCAAAGCCAAAGTGATGTTGTGAGGTGAAGTGAAAAAATAATTGACGAAGAAAACATGTAATAAGAAAGATTGACCCAATAATAACATGCAGACCATGGAAGCCAGTTGCTACAAAAAAGGTGGTTCCGTAAATTCCGTCAGCAATGGTAAAGGGGGCTTCGTAATACTCTATAGCTTGAAGGAGGGTAAAATAGAGACCCAGCGTAACTGTGATAGCTAAGGCTTGGAGGGCCCCCTTTCGGTCAGCTTGCATAATGCTATGGTGGGCTCAAGTAACTGATACTCCAGAGGCCAGAAGAACTGCTGTGTTAAGAAGGGGAATTTCGAACGGGCTAAATGGGGTAATTCCGGTCGGGGGTCAGCATTCACCAACTTCAGGGGTTGGAGCAAGGCTAGCGTTGTAGAATGCTCAGAAGAAGCCAATGAAGAAAAATACTTCAGAGGTAATAAATAAGATTATACCGTAGCGAAGACCCTTTTGTACTGGGGGAGTATGATGACCTTGAAAGGTGCCTTCGCGAACTACATCTCGCCATCATTGATATATAGTTAGGAGTATTAGGGTGAGGCCTGTTGCTAGAATAACAAAGTTATTAAAGTGGAATCATGCGGCAAGACCTGATGTTAATAAAAAAGCGGCGGCGGCTCCTGTTAAGGGCCAAGGACTGGGGTCAACTATGTGGAAAGCGTGAGCTTGGTGGGCCATAAGTGTTTTCTTGGAGATACAGGCTTAGAAGTAAAACAAAGACGTAAGCCTGAATTATTGCTACTGCGATTTCAAGGATAGTTAATAGGACAAGAATAGCAAAGGTTAATATAGAAGCTGTGGGGGATAGGGAAAAGATTGCAGATACGGCTGATGAAATCAAGTGAATAAGAAGATGTCCGGCAGTGAGGTTGGCGGTAAGTCGGACTCCCAGGGCCAGGGGGCGGATAAATAAGCTAATAGTTTCAATTATAATCAAAACGGGAATAAGTGGGGTAGGCGTTCCTTCCGGAAGGAAATGTGCTAGTGAGTGATTAAATTGATTGCGAAATCCTACAAGAACTGTTGCGAGTCAAAGGGGGAGGGCTAGGCCGAGATTAATAGATAATTGGGTTGTTGGTGTAAATGTATAAGGGAGTAGGCCTAGTAAATTTATGCTCAGGAGGAATGCTATTAAAGAGGTGAGAAGAAAAGCTCATTTATGGGCTGGAGAATTTAAAGGTAAAAAGATTTGCTTAGTGAATGTGGTCAGGAATCAGTTTTGTGAAGTTAAAAGACGATTATTGACTCACCGGGTGGAATGTGACGGGAATAGAAGTCATGGAACTAGTATGGCTAGCAGAATAAGGGGAATACCTAATGAGGTTGAGGAGGCAAATTGGCTAAACAGATCTATTGTCATGGTCAGGTCCAGGTAAATTTAGTTATTTTTGTATTTTTGGTATTTGGCTCATTTAGATTAGTGTGGCCTAAAATTTTGTTTGGTGCCAAAAGTAAAAAAATGAATCATGCAAGGAGGAGATAAAGAAGTCAGGGGCTTGGATTAAGTTGGGGCATGTCACTAAGGGTGGTTGGAATCACCTGTCTACAGCTTAAAAGGCTGTTGCTAACCTACAGCTTCTTAATGAGGCGTCTTGGGCGGTATTAATTCAGTTTAAAAAGTCAGGAACTGGTAAGGCTTCTACTACAATTGGCATAAAACTGTGGTTTGCTCCACAAATTTCTGAACATTGGCCATAATATACTCCTGGATGGGGAATAAGAAAAGAAGTTTGGTTAAGTCGGCCTGGAATTGCGTCTGATTTTACACCTAGCGCAGGGACGGCCCAGGAATGAAGGACGTCTTCAGCGGTAATTAGGATTCGTGCGGCTGTTCCGATTGATGTCACTATTCGGTTATCAACTTCGAGAAGGCGGAAGTGCCCGGGCTCTAGGTCTTTGGTTGGGATTATGTAGGAGTCGAAGTTTAGGTCAGTAAAGTCAGAATATTCGTAACTTCAGTATCACTGGTGTCCGATTGTCTTGATGGTTATATCTGGATTACTAATTTCATCCATCAAATAAAGGATGCGGAGAGATGGGAGGGCAATTACAATGAGGATAATGGCTGGTATGATTGTTCAGACCATTTCAATTTCTTGAGCATCAATTGTATTGGTGCTAGAGAGTTTTGTTGTTATTAAAACAGAAATAATATACAGGACTAATATACTGATTAAAAGTGCCGCTATAAGGGCATGATCGTGAAAGTGGAGGAGTTCTTCTATAATAGGTGAGGCTGCGTCTTGGAAGCCGAGTTGGGTGGGGTGTGCCATAGAGGAATACAAGAGTTTAACTAGTAATTTTGCCTTGACAAGGCAGTGTTATTATTTAACTAATTCCTCAAGAAAGTGACAGAGAGGCTATGTGTCTGGCTTGAAACCAGGGTATGGGGGTTCAATTCCCTCCTTTCTCGTGTTAATTTGATGGAGAAAGTTGATTCTTCAAATGTGTGGTAATGTGGCGGGAAGCCCAGTAGTCATTCAATATTAGTTGAGGTGAGCTCTGATCCGGAGAAGAGGCGTTTAGCGGCGAAAGCCTCTCAAATAATAAATATCATTATTACTACGGCTACTAGGGAAATTAGAGAGCCTACGGATGAAACTGTATTTCATAGGGTGTAGGCGTCAGGGTAGTCTGAATAGCGGCGAGGTATTCCAGCTAAACCAAGAAAATGTTGTGGAAAAAAGGTTAAATTTACCCCGGTGAATATAACTACAAAGTGAATTTTAGTTCATAATTCATGGAGGGTAAAACCTGTGAAGAGGGGAAATCAGTGAACAAACCCGGCTATGATGGCAAAGACTGCCCCTATCGATAAAACATAATGAAAGTGGGCTACTACATAATAAGTATCATGAAGTACAATATCAATTGAAGAATTGGCCAAGACAATCCCAGTAAGTCCTCCAACCGTAAATAGGAAAATAAACCCAAGGGCTCATAGTATTGGGGCCTCTCATTTAATAATTCCCCCATGTATAGTAGCTAGTCAGCTAAATACTTTAACTCCGGTTGGGATAGCAATAATTATTGTAGCGGATGTGAAGTAGGCTCGCGTGTCAACATTGAGATCTGTGGTAAATATGTGATGGGCCCAAACAATAAACCCTAAAAGGCCAATAGATAATATAGCTCAAACTATGCCCATATATCCGAAGGGCTCTTTTTTGTTAGAGTAGTAAGCAACCACATGGGAAATAATGCCGAAGCCTGGGAGAATAAGAATGTATACCTCTGGGTGACCAAAGAATCAAAACAGGTGTTGGTAAAGAACAGGGTCCCCTCCGCCTGCGGGATCAAAAAATGTCGTGTTTAAGTTTCGATCAGTCAACAATATTGTGATGCCTGCCGCTAGAACTGGGAGGGAAAGAAGAAGTAGAACAGCAGTGATTAGTACAGATCAAACAAAAAGGGGTGTTTGGTATTGCGTGATTGATGTGGGCTTCATGTTAATAATTGTTGTAATAAAGTTGATGGCCCCCAAAATTGACGAAACCCCAGCCAAATGAAGAGAAAAGATGGCTAGGTCTACAGAGGGTCCTGCATGGGCAAGGTTTCCCGCCAGAGGAGGATAGACAGTTCAGCCTGTGCCTGCCCCAGCTTCAACCGTGGAGGATGCTAGAAGAAGAAAGAAGGAGGGGGGTAAGAGTCAAAAACTCATGTTGTTTATTCGGGGAAAGGCCATATCAGGGGCCCCAATCATGAGTGGTACAAGTCAATTTCCAAAGCCCCCGATTAGAATAGGCATAACTATGAAGAAAATTATAACGAAGGCATGAGCAGTAACAATTACATTATAAATTTGGTCGTCACCGAGGAGAGTTCCGGGTTGGCTAAGCTCTGCTCGAATAAGCAGGCTGAGAGCTGTGCCGACCATTCCGGCCCATGCGCCAAAGATTAAGTAAAGGGTTCCGATGTCTTTGTGGTTTGTAGAAAAAAATCAGCGGGTAAATATCACAGGTAAAGTGGCCGAGTAGGCGGCGGGTTGTAGCCCCGAAGACAGAGGTTTGAGCCCTCTCTTTACCAGGCTCCGGAGTGTGAACACGTGCGGTTGCAAACCGCAAAACGCAGGATAATACCTGCCGGGGCTTCTCCCGTTTAAAGAAGCGGGAGAAGTAGAATGAAGCTCGCTGGATAGAGTGTTTAGCTGTTAACTAAAATATTACGGGATCGAGGCCCGTCATTCTAGAGGGCTTTATCTTAATTAAAGGGCCTGAGTTGCATTCAGGAGATGTAGATTAATATTCTGCAAGTCCTACAGAAACTGAAGGGATTTAACCTCCGCTTAAGGCTTTGAAGGCCTTTGGTCTTTGTTAGCCTAAGTTTCTATAAAAAAATGAGGAGGGTTGTGGTAAGTGGAAGAAAAATAAGTGCAAGGGTATTTATAATCGCGGTAATTGCGAGGGATTTGTTTGATGTTCGTCAGAAGGAAAATGAATTGGGGGTGTTAGGTGGAAGAGTCAGAGAGACAATATAGGTTAGTCGGAGATAAAAGAATAGGGCTAGTAAAGAGGCTAATATAATTAGGGCGGCAAGAAGGGTAGCATTTTGTTTTACCAGTTCTAGGGTAATAAGTAATTTGGGGGCAAAACCTGTTAATGGTGGGAGTCCTGCCAGGGACAGGAGAATAAGTAGTGTAGAGGCAGTGAGGGTCGGGGTTTTTGATCATGAGGTAGAGATCTCGGACATTTTTGTGGCGGAAAGGGTTATTAAGGATAAGAATATAGAAGCCGTTATGGCAATATAGAGGACAAAGTTAAATAGGGTCAGGCTTGGATTAAATTTTAGAACAATAATTATCCACCCCAGGTGGCCAATTGAGGAAAATGCTATAATTTTACGTAATTGAGTCTGACCAATCCCCCCTCACCCCCCGACAAGAATAGAGGTGAGGCCTAGAATAATTGTTAGGTCTAAATTAATTAGATGAGAAGTCTGGAGAAGAAGTGTTATCGGGGCAATTTTTTGTCAGGTTGATAAAATTAGTCCTGTAGATAGTGAGATGCCTTGTAAGACTTCGGGCATTCAGAAGTGTAGGGGGGCAAGTCCAAGTTTCATCATGAGGGCGATGGAGAGAGCATTCATTGGTAGATCAGAAATAGAGTCGATGTTTCACTCTCCGGTTTGTCATGCATTAATGAGGCTAGAAAATAAAACTAAGGCGGAAGCAGCAGCTTGTGTGAGGAAATATTTTGTAGCAGCTTCGATGGCTCGTGGGTGGTGAGTTTTTGTTATGAGGGGAATAATAGCGAGGGTATTGATTTCTAGGCCCACTCAGGCAAGGAGTCAGTGATAACTCGAGAGGGTAATGGTAGTTCCGATGGCGAGGCTTAGTAAGAAAATTGTTAAGGCAAGGGGGTTAATTAGTAAAGGAAGGATCTTAACCAACATTGTTGGGGTATGGGCCCAAAAGCTTATTTAGCTGACTTTACTAAGGAGTAGTATAAAGGAAGTACAAAGGGTTTTGATCTCTTAGGTATAGGTTCGACTCCTATTTCTTTAGAGGAAGTGAGGGGGTTTGAACCCCTATTAGCCTCCCTATCAAGGAGGTCCCTAGCTTTCAGGCACACTTCCAGGGCAGGGGGGGAGAAAATAGGAGGGAGACAGGCATAGAAATGTGGAAGATGATTAGGGCTAGTGTGAGGGGGAGAAAATTTTTTCATACAAGGTGCATAAGTTGATCATAGCGGAACCGTGGGTAAGAGGCTCGGACCCAAAGAAAACAGAGGGAAAGGATAGAGGCTTTAGTCATAAGAAAGGCTGTTGAGAGTGTCAGTGATGTTAGGCAAGATCCAAGAAAAATAATGGTGGATAGTGTGTTTATTATAAGGATGTTAGCATACTCTGCTAGGAAAAATAAGGCAAATGGTCCGCCTGCGTACTCAACATTGAAGCCAGATACTAGTTCAGATTCACCTTCTGTCAGGTCAAAGGGGGCTCGGTTGGTTTCAGCTAGGGTGGAGACAAATCATATAAATGCTAGTGGTCAAAGGGGGAAGACCAATCACGTATATTGCTGTAAAGTATTAAAGGCGGAGAGAGAAAATCCCCCTGCCAGGAAAATAGCACATAGAATAATTAGGGCCAATGTGACTTCATAAGAGATAGTTTGGGCGACAGCTCGGAGGGCCCCGATTAAGGCATATTTAGAATTGGAGGCTCAGCCTGAGCCTAGAATTGTATACACGGTTAAGCTGGAGATGGCGAGAATAAATAAAATACTGAGATTAAGATCTGAATACGGAACGGGGAGGGGAAATGGGGTTCATATAATTATAGCGAGGGTCAGGGCAAGGGTTGGGGCAAGGATAAATAGAATTTGAGAGGATGTTGATGGGCGAATTGGCTCTTTAATAAATAATTTGAGTCCGTCGGCAATGGGTTGAAGAAGTCCATAGGGTCCAACTACATTCGGGCCTTTACGATGCTGCATATAACCTAGGACTTTTCGTTCAATGAGGGTTAAAAATGCGACGGCTAGGAGAATTGGGGCAATATAAAGAAGGGGGAGAAGGTACATTAAAAGAAACTTCATAAGTTAGTGGGGGGATTTGAACCCCCGGTTGAAAGGGCTTAGATCTTTTGCATAACCGAGCTCTGCCACGCTAACTACCTTGATCTGCGGTGCAGTATTAGGTCTAGACTAATTAAGATATATTCATTAGTGAAGAGAATGGCTTGTTTTTGCATTGGCCATGTTGTCCCGATCCTTTCGTACTAGGGAAAACACTTTATAGATAGAAACCGACCTGGATTGCTCCGGTCTGAACTCAGATCACGTAGGGTTTTAATCGTTGAACAAACGAACCTTTAGTAGCGGCTGCACCACTAGGATACCCTGATCCAACATCGAGGTCGTAAACCCACTTGTCGATAGGAGCTCTTGAAGTAGATTGCGCTGTTATCCCCAGGGTAACTTGGTTCGTTGATCAAAAAATTGGATCGTTAAACATCAGTTTATTGATTCTTAGAATTGTGGTTCGTAGATAAAGGCGTTGGCCTATTTGTCGTGGAGGTTAATTTTTTCTCCGCGGTCCCCCCAACCTAAAACTAATACATAATTTTCTTGGGCTATAGTGATATAAGTGCGTAGAGATATATATTGAGTTTAAAGCTCCATGGGGTCTTCTCGTCTTATATAATAATTCCCGCTTCTTCACGGGAAGATCAGTTTCACTGATTGGAGAAAGGAGACAGTATAGCCCTCGTGATGCCGTTGATACGAGTCCCTATTTAAAGAACAAGTGATTATGCTACCTTCGCACGGTTAGGGTACCGCGGCCGTTAAACTTTGTCACTGGGCAGGCTGGACCTCTTATATTTAATCAAGAGGCGATGTTTTTGGTAAACAGGCGGGGCTAAGGTTTGCCGAGTTCCTTCTTTCTCTTTTAATCTTTCCTGTAATGTGCTAGTGTAAGGTTAACGTGGGCGCTTATAGGGTTTTCTAGGTTAAATGTTACTATAATAAGACATTTACGTTAATTACCAATGGTGAGTCCATTTTGGTTTATGCTTACATTTTGGAGAAAGGCATTTTCTTGTTACTAGTTCTAGCATAATTGCTTTTATAAAAATATAAAATAGTTCAGTAGTAGTGAAGGGTTAAATAGGTATGTAGAAATTGGGGGAGATATAATGGTTAAGCTTTAACGCTTTTTAGAAGGTGGCTGCTTTTAGGCCCACTTTGTTGGGGTCTCCCACTTTTACCCGGTGTTAGAGGTTGTACCCTGTTTCAAATAAGCTGTGCCTTATTTGAATAGCTCTTAAATTTAGGACTATGTTTAAGTCACATATAAAATTTAAGGTAGAGCTAAAACTCTTTTCCTGAACAACCAGCTATCTCTAAGCTCGGTAGGCTTTTCACCTCTACTTAAAAATCTTCCCACTCTTTTGCAACAGAGACGGGTTGGCCCCTTGGGCTGTTTTGAAGTAGCTCGCTTAGTTTCGGGGTGACAAACTAAAAGTTTCGTTTTGCTTGGGGGGACTAGCTAGACCATGATGCAAAAGGTACGAGAGTTAATCTCTGCTGTTTTTGGCTTTAAAACTATTTCATTTTTATTTCATCGTTCCCTTGCGGTACTACATCTGAAGCGCTTAGAAATTTTTTGATCGCCTGTACTAAAATGTTAAAATGTTTTGTTTGTAAGCAGTAGGATTGAGAGGTCATGCGGGTAAAATTTAAGGCTAGATTTCAGGCTCAAAATGATCTGGGTTAAACAGATATCTGTCCGGTGTAAGCGGAGAGCTTTTATTAAGCTACACTTTGTTGTAAGCCAAGTGCACTTTCCAGTACACTTACCATGTTACGACTTACCTCTTCTAAAAGTAGATAATAGGTTAAAGATCTGGGTAGGGTAATATTGAAGAGGGTGACGGGCGGTGTGTACGCGTCCCAGAGCCGGGTTAAAAGGAACACTCTATTTTCCTTTTACTACTAAATCCGCCTTCATGACTAGGATTTCACATAGTCTTTCGTATGTTCTAAATTAGAAATTGTAGCCCATTGCTTTCCGTTCCGTGAGCTGCACCTTGACCTGACGTGTTGATGGGAATCATTGGGCCTACTATAAGCGTTCACATGGTAGGCTTTCGACGGAGGTATACAGACTGAAAGGCGAGGAATGGTTAGGTGTAGCGGGGATCATCGATTATAGAACAGGCTCCTCTAGGTGGGTGGGACACCGTCAAGTCCTTTGGGTTTTAAGCATTGCTCGTAGTTCCCTGGCGTTGGATGGTGTAAGTTAATTGTTTACGACTGGGCATAGTGGGGTATCTAATCCCAGTTTGTCTTCCCAGTTGTCGTGGATTCAAGTGTAATTAGGGTAACTTTCGTTTATGGTTTTCTTAATAACAAGCTTATCACTACTAAATATTAATTTAACCCTAATTGTTTGGGGCTTTAATCACGCTTAACGCCGGTGACTATCAGCTTGGGCCCCACGGTGTAGCCGCGGCGGCTGGCACCGGGTTAGCCGGCCCTCTTTTCTCTAACTAAATCAAGCTGTCGCTTATATTTAAGATTTATCACTGCTGATTACCCTTGGGGGTGTGGTGAGACTAGGTGTTATGGGCAGGGATTGTGCCTGATGCCAGCTCCTTCTCCTGGTGTAGGTTAAAAGGGCGTTCTCACTGGGGTGCTGAGACTTGCATGTGTAAAATGAGAAACAGATGATAGTAAGGCTAGGACCAAACCTTTGTACTCTCAGAACTTTTTAGGGTTCATCTTAGCGTTTTCAGCGCTATACTTTGGGATTAAGCTATAAGAGTACAGGGCATAATTTAAATAGAATGTCGGCTTTGGGGGCCGGTAGTAAAGGTTAAATTCCTTTTGCCTTGAAGCCCTGAGCAGGGTTTAGGCTGCAGTCTCCGGCTTACAAGACCGGTGCTTTAGTTTAAGCTATCAGGGCTTAAGCTTTTACTTGGACTTGCACCAAGAGATGCTGGCTCCTAAGACCAGTGGATGGCTCTTTTCCTTTAAAAGC